AGTTCAATGGTAAAACATCTCCTTGCCAAGGAGAAGATACGGGTTCGATTCCCGCCGCTCGCCAGCTTAATTTAGTAAGGTACTATGATAAAAAATTTAGTAAGGTACTATGATAAAAAATTTAGTCTAGTTGACTACTTAACTACTTATATTAAATTAAGTAGGTGTTAGTCTAATACCGTATCCCTTACTATCTTACCCTTCCTTTGCACCCCACTCAAAAAAAAGGGGGCTCCGGCGGCGGGAATCGAACTCGCCAACAGGACTCCCTAAATCAGGGATTCACCGAGACGAACAACTGGCAAACTGCTTTTAAAGGGAAGGGAGGTAGACTGTGCCTTTCTTTCATTTCATTTTTCTTTTCTGCAGGGTAGGAAGGAGCCTTGAGAGTTCTTCTTGTAGGGGCAAGTGACTTTGTAAACTGCTCAATTTGGCCCTCTAGGGCCGGGAACTAATGAATAAAAAAGGGTTGGATACCGCCCAGCCCTCTACCATATCCATACAAATAGAATAGTCCTTTTATACAGACAGCTAAGTGCGGAGACGGGAATCGAACCCGTGACCTCAAGGTTATGAGCCTCGTGAGCTACCAAACTGCTCTACTCCGCTCTGGAGGGCCGGAAACTGGTGGACGAAAAAGGTTGAATACAGGCCTCTACCATGTCTAGACAAATAGAATAGTCCTTTTATACAGAATGGAGCGGGTAGCGGGAATCGAACCCGCATCGTTAGCTTGGAAGGCTAGGGGTTATAGTCGACGTTGGTTGATTATTTTTAACGTCTCTAATTCAAAACCGAACATGAAATTTGGATTTCATTCGGCTCCTTTATGGATATTCTCACCACTTAACATCTATGTCAGCTTTTCTATCTGAATGGAACCAAAGCTCTCCGCTTTCTAGATGATCCCTATAGAGTAGGAAATAGAAATTCTACTAAATCTATCTAATCTACTTACTTCGTTCCCTAATTTTATTCAAGAGATCCTGAGGAAAAGAATTGGGTTTCCACCGAGCTGAAACAATATGCTGATGGTTCTAGTAAACCAAAACTACCGTTTTTTAGCTATTTGGCTTCCATTTCCTTTTTTAACAAAAGAAGATTTAGTTACGATTGGAAATAAACTTTTTTGTATCTTCATCCATAGATCCTTTACTCATATTTAAAAAATGGGAATACTTAATCCAATGCAAAATTATGCTTCGCGACTCTGTACTCATAATCCAATTTGTATTTTGGATGCAATTTCCATTAGTCTTTGGATACAAATCGCGAGAATGTATATTCTTCCTCAATATGCTATTGAGAGGAAAAGGATTAAATCCTTTATAAGAACTAAAGTTTTCATCGGAATATAAAAAACTTAAGGACACCTTAAGTATATCATTTCAAATTCAGTTATTAATAGAACGAATCACACTTTTACCACTAAACTATACCCGCTACATGTAGATTATGATACCAACGCTACCCTTTGTCAAGGGTAGCCATTCGAGAAGGAGGCTAATTCCCCCTTATTGAATCAAATGGAGAAGGTTCATGACAGTGAGCGATTGGTACTTCGATCGCGGGCCTTTATTTTAGGGTTTAGATAGCCTCTCTGGTCTGTAAAATACATATCTTCTTACCATCCCAATAGCGTATGAACCTAATGTATGCATTTCGATTAGGGTCGTATTCTTATTCTATGGTTACGACTACAATGATCATTATTTGCTTTGCGAGGACGTAAGTGTGCCAGACTGCTGTAAGGAATAGTTTGATTATTCCTACAATATACACTAGGAGATATAGGGGGCAGCACTGCCCCCTTAAATCCCTTTCTTCCTTTTCCTTTTTGTTCAATTCTGAACAAAGAAATTGGGGAAGATGTTTTCTTCCCCCACTTATCATGAAGTCCGAGCCCTAGAGAAAGAGTGAGATGAATTTCAAAAATTCATCATAGACTTTCCCTATGGCTTGAGAGAAGCAAGAAACAAAGAGTCGTAACTTAAAGAGAAAGGCGGACAGGACCCGACGGATTTACCTGATGTAAAGAAGATCCTAAATGTCTCTGGTTAGTCGATCCTCTCCATTTACTAATTTCCTCCCCTCTTTTCCACTCAATTCTAGTTTATTAGATTCTTGTTTAAAAGAATCAAAGAAGATGAATAGAACTAAGAACACATAAAAAAAGCATAGAGGACCAAGACCATTACCAAATGTTCCTCTCAAGAATCATATTGGGTATCTGTTCCCTTCCTTTTCCCGCTAGGATCGGAAATCTTATATTTTTCATATCCATATACCATCGAACCCTTAGGGTTCCAGAACCCTCCTTTTTTCCTAGTCTTCGGAAACAGAAAACCCATAGCCGGGAGGAGTTAGGTATGTAGGGTATGGTTTATTATTTTTTGTTGGGCAGGCAGTAGAATAATTTTTATACTCTGCAATATAAATTCTACTGCCCACTTTTTACAAGCAAATTGTTGCTAAAACTCTAACATAGTTTGTTCAAAATGCACCAACTAGAATCCTTGGAGAATATTCAAGTACCCCCTTTCCAAGGGGTACCTGTTAAAAATCGCTTCAACAAATCCGTCCAAAACTTTTTAAGAAAAATGGAAAAGTTTTGAACTCGAAGGTTTTTCCAAGAGATGCCTGTTAAAAATAGTTGCAATCTCGCACCAAAACAGATAAGAAGTATCTCACTGAAAATTACTACCCAGCCATATGGGTATATGAGGAGCGCGAATTCCTTTATACCCCACCCAATTAGAATTATAGGAAATAAAACATAAATGGAGAAAATTCTCACCATAAGATCAGCCAATAGAAGGAAAAAGTCCCTAATTCTGCAGAACGTTCTGAGCACGTGAAAAGTCAATAGCCTAAAGATAAAAAAGAAAAAGTCTACCATTTTTTTGACAGCAGCTCTTATTGCCCCTTTGGCCTTTTTTTTGGCCTTTTGTATTATCCGATTCAACAATTGATTCATATTTGTTCACCTCCTATAAACAATATAATATAATATAACTTCCGTGCTTTGGTTTAGTGAGTCGTCCGAGATCGTGTTTACATACCTATGAACTTACCCTCTTCAAGTATATTAGATACTACTATACTCATAATTTTTTAGTGTGTCAACCCTCTCTTCACGTATTTTATTATACGTATTTTTTTATATAATAAAATAAAAAAAAACCTCTACTTTGTGCAAGTGATAAGAGAGAATATGAAAGATTTTCTTATTTTTCTTGATTTTCTCAAGATTTTGAACCTTGCCATGAATAAACTTCTATATCTCGATCTCGATATATACATATATAATCTCTACATATATCTCTATATGTACATATATTATGTACATTATGCAGTAGACCTATAATGGGAAATCAAAGTGGCTAATTTTGGAATTGAATAAAAAGCCCTTTTAACTCAGTGGTAGAGTAATGCCATGGTAAGGCATAAGTCATCGGTTCAAATCCGATAAAGGGCTTTTTAATTTGGTGGTAGAGTAATGCCATGGTAAGACGTAAGTCATCGGTTCGAATCCGATAAAGTACTTTTCTACTAAATTTATTATTTATTCACCTTTTTTTCTTTGTTTTTGAAAATTTCTCTATTTTTTTCTTGAATTTTATGACTTAGTGTGGGATGCATGCATTTTTGGTCTGAACACTAAATGAAGCACGGAGTGTAAATTGCAAAAAAGAAATCAAATTGGACTCTTTTTCCTGTTAGATCAATCAAAAAACTACCTGTACTGAACTAATCTAGAATCCCTTTTATTAATCTATTCTTATTCTATACCCTTTAAATGAATTTCCCTAAAAAGTAGGAGATGATCCGTGAATTAACCTAACCATCAACTAAAAAAAAATCCTAAGAAAGCATAACAGAAAAGTAGGAAAGACTCTTTGCTTTGGATCTAGTTATACTCTTCGAGTATATTGACAATTCTAAAAAACTGCTCATACTATCATTATAGTATAATGACGAGCGGTTGTATATGGCCCTATCGTTTAGTGATGCCCCTATCGTCTAGTGGTTCAGGACATCTCTCTTTCAAGGAGGCAGCGGGGATTCGACTTCCCCTGGGGGTAGGGAGTATTATGAAAGGAGGTTAATCATAGATTATCAAAAACCCTAGAATAAATTCTTCCTGGGTCGATGCCCGAGCGGTTAATGGGGACGGACTGTAAATTCGTTGACGATATGTCTACGCTGGTTCAAATCCAGCTCGGCCCAAAAATCTAGGGCTTCGTGAATATGAACTAAATCCATTTTTTTTCTTCCATAAAAAAAAATGTCTGATCCATAGAAATAAAGGATAAAGAGAAAGGGGGAAATTTCTTTCTAATCCATATTTCTCTCATTCCTTTTTTACAAACAAAAGAGTTTTTCTTATTGAAAGGTGGATTATCATCCATTTTAAGCGATAAAAAATCGCGACATACTAGTTATGTCACTCTCACTATACCCACATACGATATATGGGTATGTAGTATATGATTCGTCTATTTCTTAGAGTACGACAGACGAATCGAATCTTCTTATGGTTCTATTTAAAAATAGGTATAGGTATGCCATACACCCCGCGGGGATTGTAGTTCAATTGGTCAGAGCACCGCCCTGTCAAGGCGGAAGCTGCGGGTTCGAGCCCCGTCAGTCCCGAGCTAGGGTTCAATGAATGGGTAAATTCATCTTTCCTTTTTCCATAAAAAATTTCCATCAAAAAAAGGGGGCAGGAGACAAGATCAAATACCTATGGGGCATCCTTACTTCACTTTTTTGATTTCGCATTTTTCATTAAAGAGGGAGGGAAGGCCTATAGGAATTTCTTTTTTCACTACTCCCGGTTGATAAAGAAAGACATACATATCATACGTGGATTAGTATAATTTAGGATATTACTCTATCCTTATGATGATACCATCCTCATCTTAACTTCCTATTCGACTCTTATGGATTATGGAATAGAGTACCGGTATTTTATCGGAATCCATACATAAATTGTATTCGTTTATTCTTAGACAGTGAATTTAATATAATTAGTACTTTTTGGGTTAAACCAGGCCCCTTCCATTTTGTAGTTCCAACTTTGTTTGTGTATGTTCAATGACTAATTGGAAAGAATCTATCTCATTCTCATTCCATTTGCGGACTCCTTTTTTATGGATCCGCTCTCATCTTTAGACCCAAAAAGTGGATATTGATAGTAACCTAATAAAATAAAAGAAAAACCAAGCAAAGCAAACGCCCTTTTTCCTAAATTTAAAATATTCGATTTTTTTTATTTAAGCCCTCTTTTCTCCATCTCACTTCTACTTCTACTGCTTATTTGTATGTCTATGTGACCCATAGAAAGTCGGTCATATAATACATACATACATAATTGTATGTATAACTATAAGAAAAAGGAAGGGAAATTGGATAAGATAAGAAAGATCGTGGGTTATAGATATAGAAAAGAAAAAGTAGAAAAGGATGAAAAAAAGAGAGAATTCCTAATCCAATCAAAAAACCAATTTTGGTCTTAGTATGGATAAGGGATCTTCCTATGTTATACTATTCCACTCTCAACCATGAATTGATTTGATAGATCCGATATTCATAATATTGAATTGATTCAGTATTATCAGAATGCAAGTCCTCCCCTTGAATTTACAGGATACCCCTTTTTCCTCTCCATGGGATTACATCCCGAGTTATTGCGAAAAAAAAAGAGGTTATGGAAGTCAATATTCTCGCATTTATTGCTACTGCACTGTTCATTCTAGTTCCTACTGCCTTTTTACTTATTATTTATGTAAAAACAGTCAGCCAAAATGATTAATTGGAATTCCAATTAATCATTGAAGAAATGAAAAAGGGATTAAATAAAATAAAAATCCAAGTCTTAAATGAAAGGATCTGGTTGGAATCATAAAGTGTGGTAGAAAGAACTACATATAGTTTTTTCTACCACACTTTAGAGTCTTTCTATTATATTATCTTGAATCTACATAGAATAGATTAGTAGATTGAAATAGTAGTCTAATTCAATTTCTTTTTTCACTGCATCCACTTAATTTCAATCAAGTCAAAATAAAAAAATCGAAGACAATTCTTCACGAAAGAATCCATGGAGGGAGAGAAAAATAATATGAGAATAGACTATAGTAAAAGAAAAAAAGTAAAAGTCAAAATCAGCGAATCTTTCATGCTTAAACATGCGGCGAGATGCTTCAAAAGAGCATAAAAATTTTTCTAAGAATAAGAAAAGAGTATAAAACAAATGGAAAGTGTGCGATATGTTGTGAATAGCTCCGTGGAAGAAAGTCTAATTTTCTTATGTATAGAACTTTTTTAACCATTCGTCACTTCTAGTAGAAATTATGAATTGCTGTAATCGCTCTTTCTATTCCTATAGAGTAGAATAGAACGACTCCTTCTTACAAGAGTTTCTTACAGGAGTGAAACAAAACTAAAGAAAGAAAGAATAAAGTTTGGCAAAATGATTAATGCAAAAGGATCAATTAAAGAAAAGAGTTGATACAACAATTCGACTACTCAATCAATTAGTAGTATCCCTAGAGTCCACTCCTCCCCCATACTACTAGTGAAAGAGAAAATGTAAAGACTACCATTAAAGCAGCCCAAGCGAGACTTACTATATCCATGTAAATTATGTCTCCTATTTCTATGAAGAAATTATTCTACTATTGATCAATAATCATAGTGGAATCAAGGGTACAGAGTCAAAAAGGGATTCTGCCCTAAGGCTATGGATGAATCAGTTCAAGGAATTTACTCCTAACAAATTCTTATAGGATTTCTGGTAGAATTGGAGAGCATTAAGTATAAATACGATACATAGCCCTTTTCCTTAAAAAAGAGTACGGGGATGATGTCCTGAATGGAAGACGCGGGAATAGAAAGATTTTTTCTTCCTTTTGTTACCTTTTTTTTATAAGCAAAGGACGTCAGAATATACCATAAAATTAGGATAGATAAATATTTATTGGATACCTACCTTGCCTATGTTTATTTTTAACCTAAACCCTACAGCCCCGCTTTCTATCATTCTATGAAAGAATGAGGAGACTTTATCCACAACTCCGAAATTGATTTTTGATCAGCCTATTCAATCTGATTCTCGACGGAATCAGTAGCCCTTACTTTAGTGTATGTAGGTAGCATAAGATGTACGATAAATAAAATGTATAATAATTAGGAAGTCTTGATATTCCTTCGTGGAGTCCCTTCTTCAATCTTAGATTGAAAAAAAAAGAATGCCACTTAGGAGCCCTTTGAATATCAAGATTTCTGACATCTTAGCCTCGTAGTTTTAAATTCTCGAATCGAATCAATTAAGAATCAATTCAAATTAATAAAAGAATAAGTAAACGCTACCTCATCCCTATTGGTAGCCGATTGGGCCACTACCGACAAAACAAACCCTAATAGAACTATGGATTCTCAAAATCCAGTATCGCCAGGCCTAGTTATTCTCTTGCCCCAGCTTATGCGGGGTACGAATTTGTCGAGTTCGATCAGTACTATAAGCCTAAGTATTTTATTGATCAGGCGGCACCCAGATTTGAACTGGGGATAAAGGATTTGCAGTCCCCTGCCTTACCGCTTGGCCATGCCGCCAAAAAATCCGATCTAAAATCGAGAAAAGAGCAAGTATTCATCCACGTTTTCTTACTAAAACCCCCTTTCTTTTATCTTGAATCTAATTCTACTTACTTTTTTCCAATATTTTTCCAAAAATCTATTCCTGCTTTTTTTGGATCCAGTTTCGATTATTCTCCTCCATGGATTCTATCTTAAAACACACATTGCTAACACTAGAAAACTTCCCTTTTCTTTCTATTGAGATGAAAAAGGAGAAAAAGTGGATTTCCAGTCACAGGCTGCAAAATTCAGAACAAATTGGAACCATTAACTAGAATTCTCCTTTTTTTTGAATTGCAGTAGTGAACGACTCTTAAATCAGTATTCTCTCCCCCCCTTCCTTTTAATGGCATAATAAAATAGAATGGGTTTATGCCTAATCCGTGTATAGGTAAACTCCAGGTCCGAACAGCATTATTATCCATAACAGCATTATTATCCATGGATCCCCCTTATGTACATATCTCTATGGGGAATCGTGCTTTAATTTTTCATTGCATTAAATATCTTGAATAAAAAAAGGAAATTTGCTCTGATATAGAGTATGACCTGACCATCTTGGCCCACCCAAGTGAAATTACGATAAAAGCAGGGATATGTGGAGAGGTGGATAACTAGATTGGCATGTACTTAAAAAAAGGACTTACTTTATTTTAGGATTCTACAATGAAATCCTATATTTTCTAGCAATTCTACTACTACGAAACAAAAAAGAACCCTCAAATTCTTTTTTGAAATTAAACTAAGCGTGCTATTCTAAATCGAACTAAAGTCAAACTTTCTAGTGCTTATAAATTATTATATTATGGCTTTATCCCATTCATAGAAAGGAGATAAAATGAGAAATCTTTGCCATCCAATCTGATTAGAATATCATTAAGTGGCAGAATTTTTTTCTAGGAATGTTTTATCAATTCATTTTCATTCGATTTGTACCCCTGGCAAATTCGAACTTTCCTCGAAATTGTCTCTATTCATATGTATGAAATACATATATGAAATACGTATGTGGAGTTCCCTAGAATTTCATGTGATTCAGTAAACAGAATATAGATTCCATGATTGCTAGATCGATCCATAGGGATTGATGAAGAGTGAGCTGATAATGGAATTTTTCTTCGATAAAAAGGAAACTTAAGATGCTCCGGAATGGAAATGAGGGAATGTCCACAATACCCGGATTTAGTCAGATCCAATTCGAGGGATTTTTTAGGTTCATTAATCAAGGCTTGGCAGAAGAACTTGAGAAGTTTCCAACAATTAAAGATCCAGATCACGAAATTGCATTTCAATTATTTGCGAAAGGATATCAATTGCTAGAACCCTCAATAAAAGAAAGGGATGCTGTGTATGAATCACTCACCTATTCTTCCGAATTATATGTATCTGCGAGATTAATTTTTGGTTTCGATGTGCAAAAGCAAACCATTTCTATTGGAAACATTCCTATAATGAATTCCTTAGGAACCTTTATAATAAATGGAATATACCGAATTGTGATCAATCAAATATTGCTAAGTCCTGGTATTTACTACCGCTCGGAATTAGACCATAAGGGAATTTCTATCTACACCGGGACTATAATATCAGATTGGGGAGGAAGATCGGAATTAGCAATTGATAAAAAAGAAAGGATATGGGCTCGCGTAAGTAGAAAACAAAAGATATCTATTCTAGTTCTATCATCAGCTATGGGTTCGAATCTAAGAGAAATTCTAGATAATGTTTCCTACCCTGAAATTCTCTTGTCTTTCCCGAATGCTAAGGAGAAGAAGAGGATTGAGTCAAAAGAAAAAGCTATTTTGGAGTTTTATCAACAATTTGCTTGTGTAGGTGGGGACCTGGTATTTTCGGAGTCCTTATGTGAGGAATTACAAAAGAAATTTTTTCAACAAAAATGTGAATTAGGAAGGATTGGTCGACGAAATATGAATCGGAGACTGAATCTTGATATACCTCAGAACAATACATTCTTGTTACCACGAGATGTATTGGCCGCTACGGATCATTTGATTGGAATGAAATTTGGAACGGGTATACTTGACGATGACGATATGAATCACTTGAAAAATAAACGTATTCGTTCGGTTGCGGATCTGTTACAAGATCAATTCGGACTGGCTCTTGATCGTTTACAACATGCGGTTCAAAAAACTATCCGTAGAGTATTCATACGTCAATCGAAACCGACTCCACAAACTTTGGTAACTCCAACTTCAACTTCGATTTTATTAATAACTACTTATGAGACCTTTTTTGGCACATACCCCTTATCTCAAGTTTTTGATCAAACTAATCCATTGACACAAACTGTTCATGGGCGAAAAGTGAGTTGTTTGGGTCCTGGAGGATTGACGGGGAGGACTGCAAGTTTTCGGAGCCGAGATATTCATCCGAGTCACTATGGGCGTATTTGTCCAATTGACACGTCCGAAGGAATCAATGTTGGACTTACTGGATCCTTAGCTATTCATGCGAGAATTGATCACTGGTGGGGATCCATAGAGAGTCCATTTTATGAAATATCTGAGAAAGCAAAAGAAAAAAAAGAGAAACAGGTGGTTTATTTATCACCAAATAGAGATGAATATTATATGATAGCAGCAGGAAATTCTTTGTCTTTGAATCAGGGTATTCAGGAAGAACAGGTTGTTCCAGCTAGATACCGTCAAGAATTCCTGACTATTGCATGGGAACAGATTCATGTTAGAAGTATTTTTCCTTTCCAATATTTTTCTATTGGAGGTTCTCTCATTCCTTTTATTGAGCATAATGATGCGAATCGGGCTTTAATGAGTTCTAATATGCAGCGCCAAGCAGTTCCGCTTTCTCGGTCTGAGAAGTGCATTGTTGGAACTGGATTGGAACGCCAAACAGCTCTAGATTCGAGGGTTTCCGTTATAGCCGAACGCGAGGGAAAGATCATTTCTACTGATAGTCACAAGATCCTTTTATCAAGTAGTGGGAAGACTATAAGTATTCCTTTAGTTACCCATCGGCGCTCTAACAAAAATACTTGTATGCACCAAAAACCTCGGGTTCCATGGGGTAAATCCATTAAAAAAGGACAAATTTTAGCAGAGGGAGCTGCTACAGTTGGTGGGGAACTTGCTTTAGGAAAAAACGTATTAGTAGCTTATATGCCATGGGAAGGTTACAATTTTGAAGACGCAGTACTAATTAGCGAACGTTTGGTATATGAGGATATTTATACTTCTTTTCACATCCGAAAATATGAAATTCAGACGGATACGACAAGCCAAGGCTCCGCTGAAAAAATCACTAAAGAAATACCACATCTAGAAGAACATTTACTCCGCAATTTGGACAGAAATGGAGTTGTTAGGTTGGGATCCTGGGTAGAAACTGGCGATATTTTAGTAGGTAAATTAACGCCTCAGATAGCGAGCGAATCGTCGTATATCGCGGAAGCTGGATTATTACGGGCCATATTTGGTCTTGAGGTATCCACTTCAAAAGAAACTTCTCTCAAACTACCTATAGGTGGAAGAGGGCGCGTTATCGATGTGAAATGGATCCAGAGGGACCCCCTAGACATAATGGTTCGTGTATATATTTTACAGAAACGTGAAATCAAAGTTGGGGATAAAGTAGCCGGAAGACACGGGAATAAGGGGATCATTTCCAAAATTTTGCCTAGGCAAGATATGCCCTATTTGCAAGATGGAACACCTGTTGATATGGTCTTCAATCCCTTAGGAGTACCCTCACGAATGAATGTGGGACAAATATTTGAAAGCTCGCTCGGATTAGCAGGGGATCTGCTAAAGAAACATTATAGAATAGCACCCTTTGATGAGAGATATGAGCAAGAGGCTTCAAGAAAACTTGTGTTTTCAGAATTATATGAAGCCAGTAAACAAACAAAAAATCCATGGGTATTTGAACCCGAGTACCCGGGAAAAAGTAGAATATTTGATGGAAGAACAGGAGACCCCTTCGAACAACCTGTTCTAATAGGGAAGTCCTATATCTTAAAATTAATTCATCAAGTTGATGAGAAAATCCATGGACGTTCTACTGGGCCCTACTCACTTGTTACACAACAACCCGTTAGAGGAAGAGCCAAGCAAGGGGGACAACGAGTAGGAGAAATGGAAGTTTGGGCTTTAGAAGGATTTGGTGTTGCTCATATTTTACAAGAGATACTTACTTATAAATCTGATCATCTTATAGCTCGCCAAGGAATACTTAATGCTACGATCTGGGGAAAAAGAGTACCTAATCACGAGGATCCTCCAGAATCTTTTCGAGTGCTCGTTCGAGAACTACGATCTTTGGCTCTAGAACTGAATCATTTCCTTGTATCTGAGAAGAACTTCCAGGTTAATAGGGAGGAAGTTTGATCGGAATAAATATAAATTCTTTTCTTATTTCTATTTTATGATTGACCAATATAAACATCAACAACTCCAAATTGGACTCGTTTCCCCTCAACAAATAAAGGCTTGGGCTAACAAAAACCTACCTAATGGGGAAGTCGTTGGCGAAGTCACAAGGCCCTCTACTTTTCATTATAAAACCGATAAACCAGAAAAAGATGGATTGTTTTGCGAAAGAATCTTTGGACCCATAAAAAGCAGAATTTGTGCTTGTGGAAATTCTCGAGCGAGCGTAGCTGAAAACGAAGACGAAAGATTTTGCCAAAAATGCGGGGTAGAATTTGTTGATTCTCGGATACGAAGATATCAAATGGGATACATCAAACTCGCATGTCCCGTGACTCATGTGTGGTATTTGAAAGGTCTTCCTAGTTATATCGCGAACCTTTTAGATAAACCCCTTAAGAAATTGGAGGGCCTAGTATACGGCGATTTCTCTTTTGCTAGGCCCAGCGCTAAAAAACCCACTTTCTTACGATTACGAGGTTTATTCGAAGATGAAATTTCATCCTGTAACCACAGCATTTCTCCCTTTTTTTCTACCCCAGGCTTTGCAACATTTCGAAATCGGGAAATTGCGACAGGAGCAGGTGCTATTAGAGAACAATTAGCAGATTTGGATTTGCGAATTATTATAGAGAATTCCTTGGTCGAATGGAAGGAATTAGAAGACGAGGGGTATAGTGGAGATGAATGGGAAGATAGAAAAAGACGAATAAGAAAAGTTTTTTTGATTAGACGCATGCAATTGGCGAAACATTTTATTCAAACAAATGTAGAACCAGAATGGATGGTTTTGTGCTTATTACCGGTTCTTCCTCCCGAATTGAGACCCATTGTTTATAGGTCTGGGGATAAAGTAGTGACTTCGGATATTAATGAACTTTATAAGAGAGTTATCCGTCGGAACAACAACCTTGCCTATCTATTAAAAAGAAGTGAATTAGCGCCAGCAGATTTAGTAATGTGCCAGGAAAAGTTGGTACAAGAAGCCGTGGATACACTTCTTGATAGTGGGTCCCGCGGGCAACCAACGAGGGATGGTCACAATAAAGTATACAAATCACTTTCAGATGTAATTGAAGGTAAAGAGGGAAGGTTTCGCGAGACTCTGCTTGGGAAGCGGGTCGATTACTCGGGGCGTTCTGTCATTGTTGTGGGTCCTTCACTTTCATTACATCAATGTGGATTACCTCTAGAGATAGCAATAAAGCTTTTTCAGCTATTTGTAATTCGCGATTTAATCACGAAACGCGCTACTTCTAATGTCAGGATTGCTAAAAGGAAAATTTGGGAAAAGGAACCCATTGTATGGGAAATACTTCAAGAAGTTATGCGGGGACATCCTGTACTGTTGAATAGAGCACCTACCCTGCATAGATTAGGCATACAGGCCTTCCAACCCACTTTAGTAGAGGGGCGTACTATTTGTTTACACCCATTAGTGTGTAAGGGTTTCAATGCGGACTTTGATGGGGATCAAATGGCTGTTCATCTACCTTTATCCTTGGAAGCTCAGGCGGAAGCCCGTTTACTTATGTTTTCTCATATGAATCTCCTATCTCCTGCTATTGGAGATCCTATTTGCGTACCGACCCAAGACATGCTTATAGGACTTTATGTATTAACGATTGGAAACCGTCGGGGTATTTGTGCAAATAGATATAATAGTTGCGGAAACTATCCAAATCAAAAAGTAAGTTACAATAATAATAATTATAAGTATACGAAAGATAAAGAACCCCATTTTTCTAGTTCCTATGATGCACTGGGAGCTTATAGACAGAAACGAATCAGTTTAGACAGTCCCTTGTGGCTCCGATGGAAACTAGATCAACGCGTCATTGGGTCAAGAGAAGTTCCGATTGAAGTTCAATATGAATCTTTGGGGACTTATCATGAGATTTATGCCCACTATCTAATAGTGGGAAATAGAAAAAAAGAAATCCGTTCTATATACATTCGAAGCACTCTTGGTCATATTTCTTTTTATAGAGAAATAGAGGAAGCCATACAAGGATTTAGTCAGGCCTATTCATACACTATCTAAACAAGGAAGTTAGATTCGGCGATGCCCCTTTCGGGGGGCATTCCGATTTCGCTAGTATCATCATTTTTGCCGCGCGAATCCAGATTGAGATTAAGGAAAGGAAGTTAATTAAATTTTCGAATCACTGACTCAGGCCCATTGTCGAATCCTACTCAGCAATTGTCGAATCCTACTCAGCCGAAAAAGGGGGTACTTATGTATGGCGGAACGGGCCAATCTGGTCTTTCATAATAAAGAGATAGACGGAACTGCTATGAAACGACTTATTAGCAGATTAATAGATCATTTCGGAATGGGATATACATCCCATATACTGGATCAAATAAAGACTCTGGGCTTTCATCAAGCCACTACTACATCGATTTCATTAGGAATCGAGGATCTTTTAACAATACCCTCTAAGGGATGGTTAGTCCAAGACGCGGAACAACAGAGTTTTCTTTTGGAGAAACACTATTATTATGGGGCTGTACACGCGGTAGAAAAATTACGCCAATCCGTTGAGATATGGTATGCTACAAGTGAATATTTGAAACAAGAAATGAATTCGAATTTTCGGATAACGGATCCTTCTAATCCAGTCTATCTAATGTCTTTTTCAGGAGCTAGAGGAAATGCATCTCAAGTACACCAATTAGTAGGTATGAGAGGATTAATGGCGGATCCTCAAGGACAAATGATTGATTTACCTATTCAAAGCAATTTACGCGAGGGACTTTCTTTGACAGAATATATAATTTCCTGCTACGGAGCCCGTAAAGGGGTTGTAGATACTGCTGTACGAACAGCGGATGCTGGATATCTTACACGTAGACTTGTTGAAGTAGTTCAACATATTATTGTGCGTAGAAGAGATTGTGGTACTATCCGAGGTATTTCTGTGAGTCCTCAAAATGGGATGACGGAAAAACTTTTTGTCCAAACACTAATTGGTCGTGTATTAGCAGACGATATATATATCGGTTCACGATGCATTGCCGCTCGAAATCAAGATATTGGAATTGGATTAGTCAATCGATTCATAACTGCCTTTCGAGCACAACCATTTCGAGCACAACCAATATATATTAGAACCCCCTTTACTTGCCGGAGCACATCTTGGATCTGTCAATTATGTTATGGTCGGAGTCCCACTCATGGCGATCTGGTCGAATTAGGGGAAGCCGTAGGTATTATTGCGGGTCAATCAATTGGGGAGCCAGGGACTCAACTAACATTAAGAACTTTTCATACTGGTGGAGTATTCACAGGGGGTACTGCCGACCTTGTACGATCCCCTTCGAATGGAAAAATCCAATTCAATGAGGATTTGGTTCACCCCACACGTACCCGTCATGGGCAGCCTGCTTTTCTATGTTATATAGACTTGCATGTAACTATTCAGAGTCAGGATATTCTATATAGTGTGAATATTCCCTCAAAAAGCTTGATTCTAGTGCAAAATGATCAATATGTAGAATCCGAACAAGTAATTGCGGAGATTCGTGCCGGAACGTCCACTTTGCATTTTAAAGAAAGGGTACAAAAGCATATTTATTCCGAATCAGACGGGGAAATGCACTGGAGTACTGATGTTTACCATGCGCCCGAATATCAATATGGTAATCTTCGTCGATTACCAAAAACAAGCCATTTATGGATATTGTCAGTAAGTATGTGCAGATCCAGTATAGCGTCTTTTTCGCTCCACAAGGATCAAGATCAAATGAATACTTATTCTTTTTCTGTTGACGGAAGATATATCTTTGACCTCTCAATGGCTAATGATCAAGTAAGACATAGACTGTTGGATACTTTTGGTAAAAAAGATAGGGAAATTCTTGATTATTCAACGCCGGATAGAATCATGTCCAACGGCCATTGGAATTTTGTCTATCCTTCTATTCTTCAAGATAATTCGGATTTATTGGCGAAAAAGCGAAGAAATAGGTTCGTCATTCCATTACAATATCATCAAGAACAAGAGAAAGAACTAATATCCTGTTTGGGGATTTCTATTGAAATACCCTTTATGGGTGTTTTACGTAGAAATACTATTTTTGCTTATTTTGACGATCCACGATACAGAAAAGATAAAAAGGGTTCAGGAATTGTGAAATTTAGATATAGGACCCTAGAGGACGAATATAGGACCCTAGAAGACGAATATAGGACTCGAGAGGAAGACTCAGAGGACGAATATGGGAGCCCAGAGAACAAATATAGGACCCGAGAGGACGAATATGAAACCCTAGAAGACGAATATAGGACTCTAGAGGACGAATATGAAACCCTAGAAGATGAATATGGGATCCTAGAGGACGAATATGAAACCCTAGAAGACGAATATAGGACTCGAGAGGAAGACTCAGAGGACGAATATGGGAGCCCAGAGAACAAATATAGGACCCGAGAGGACGAATATGGAACTCTAGATGAAGACTCAGAAGACGAATATGGGAGCCCGGAGGAAGGCTCAGAGGACGAATATGGGACTTTAGAGGAAGACTCAGAAGAAGACTCAGAGGACGAATATGGGACTTTAGAGGAAGACTCAGAAGAAGACTCAGAGGACGAATACGGGAGCCCAGAGGAAGATTCCATCTTAAAAAAAGAGGGTTTGATTGAGCATCGAGGAACAAAAGAATTTAGTCTAAAATACCAAAAAGAACTAGATCGGTTTTTTTTCATTCTTCAAGAACTGCATATCTTGCCCAGATCCTCATCCCTAAAGGTACTTGATAATAGTATCATTGGAGTGGATACACAACTCACAAAAAATACAAGAAGTCGACTAGGTGGATTGGTCCGAGTGAATAGAAAAAAAAGCCATACGGAACTCAAAATCTTTTCCGGAGATATTCATTTTCCTGAAGAAGCAGATAAGATATTAGGTGGTAGTTTGATACCACCAGAAAGAGAAAAGAAAGAATCTAAGGAATCAAAAAAAAGGAAAAATTGGGTCTATGTTCAACGGAAAAAAATTCTCAAGAGCAAGGAAAAGTATTTTGTTTCGGTTCGACCTGCAGTCGCATATGAAATGGACGAAGGGAGAAATTTAGCAACACTTTTCCCGCAGGATCTCTTGCAAGAAGAGGATAATCTCCAACTTCGACTTGTCAATTTTCTTTCTCATGAAAATAGCAAGTTAACTCAAAGAATTTATCACACGAATAGTCAATTTGTTCGAACTTGCTTAGTAGTGAATTGGGAACAAGAAGAAAAAGAGGAGGCTCGTGCTTCCCTTGTTGAGGTAAGAGCAAATGATCTGATTCGTGATTTCCTAAGAATTGAGTTAGTCAAGTCCACTATTTCGTATACACGAAGAAGGTATGATAGGACAAGTGCAGGACCGATTCCCAATAATAGGTTAGATCGCACCAATACCAATTCCTTTTATTCCAAGGCGAAGATTCAATCACTTAGCCAACATCAAGAAGCTATTGGCACCTTGTTGAATCGAAATAAAGAATACCAATCTTTGATGATTTTGTTGGCATCCAACTGTTCTAGAATTGGTTTATTCAAGAATTCGAAATATCCCAATGCGGTAAAAGAATCGAATCCTAGAATTCCTATTCGAGATATTTTTGGGCCCTTAGCTGCTATTGTACCTAGTATATCGAATTTTTCTTCATCTTACTATTTACTAACGCATAATCAGATCCTGTTAAAAAAATATTTGTTCCTTGACAATTTGAAACAAACCTTCCAAGTACTTCAAGGGCTTAAATACTCTTTAATAGATGAAAATCAAAGGATTTCGAATTTCGATAGTAACATCATGTTGGATCCATTCCATTTGAATTGGCACTTTCTCCATCATGATTCTTGGGAGGAGACATCGGCAATAATTCACCTTGGACAATTTATTTGCGAAAATGTATGTCTATTTAAATCGCACATAAAAAAATCTGGTCAAATTTTCATTGTTAATATTGATTCCTTTGTTATAAGAGCAGCTAAGCCTTATTTGGCCACTACAGGAGCAACTGTTCATGGTCATTATGGAGAAATCCTTTACAAAGGAGATAGGTTAGTTACGTTTATATATGAAAAATCGAGATCTAGTGACATAACGCAAGGTCTTCCAAAAGTAGAACAAATCTTTGAAGCGCGTTCAATTGATTCACTATCGCCGAATCTCGAAAGGAGAATTGAGGATTGGAATGAGCGTATACCAAGAATTCTTGGGGTCCCCTGGGGATTCTTGATTGGAGCTGAGCTAACCATAGCCCAAAGTCGTATCTCTTTGGTTAATAAGATCCAAAAGGTTTATCGATCCCAAGGGGTACAGATCCATAATAGACATATAGAGATTATTATACGCCAAGTAACATCAAAAGTGCGGGTTTCCGAAGATGGAATGTCTAATGTTTTTTCACCTGGGGAATTAATCGGATTATTGCGAGCGGAACGAGCAGGGCGAGCTTTGGATGAATCGATCTATTATCGGGCAATCTTATTGGGAATAACAAGGGCTTCCCTGAATACCCAAAGTTTCATATCTGAAGCAAGTTTTCAAGAAACTGCTCGAGTTTTAGCAAAAGCTGCCCTACGAGGTCGTATTGATTGGTTGAAAGGCCTGAAAGAAAACGTAGTTCTGGGGGGGATTATACCTGTTGGTACCGGATTCCAAAAATTTGTGCATCGTTCCCCACAAGACAAGAACCTTTATTTCGAAATTCAAAAAAAAAATCTATTCGCGTCGGAAATGAGAGATATTTTGTTTCTCCATACAGAATTAGTTTCTTCTGATTCTGACGTAACAAACAATTTCTATGAGACATCAGAACCCCCATTTACCCCCAATTATACGATTTAAGGATACATAAAGCAGATTTTTTGACTTTAAACTAGACTTTTGACCTTAGAACACTAACAGGTCAGATTTTAGATTTTTATTTTAATAAGTAAAAGAAGTCAGTTAATTCATTAAGGTTACGTTTATACCATGTATCAATGGCCAATTCTCAGTGGAAGGTTACATCGGAACAATTATTATTTATTTCAAGCTATTTCGGCTCTTTCTTAATCTTCAAAAAGAAATAAATTCCGTAATGGAATGGTAGGATGAAAAAAAAAGAAAAAATCAAAAGGAAGTGTGGAAAAAATGACAAGAAGATATTGGAACATCAATTTGAAAGAGATGATAGAAGCGGGAGTTCATTTTGGTCATGGTATTAAGAAATGGAATCCTAAAATGGCCCCTTACATCTCGGCAAAGCGTAAAGGTACTCATATTACAAATCTCGCTAGAACGGCTCGCTTTTTATCAGAAGCTTGTGATTTAGTTTTTGATGCAGCAAGTCAGGGAAAAAGCTTCTTAATTGTTGGTACCAAAAAAAGAGCAGCGTATTTAGTAGCATCAGCTGCAATAAGGGCTCGTTGTCATTATGTTAATAAAAAGTGGTTCAGTGGTATGTTAACGAATTGGTCGATTACGAAAACTAGACTTTCTCAATTTAGAGACTTAAGAGCAGAAGAAAAGATGGGAAAATTCCACCATCTCCCAAAAAGAGATGTGGCAATCTTGAAGAGAAAATTATCGACCTTGCAAAGATATCTCGGCGGGATCAAATATATGACGAGGTTGCCGGACATTGTGATCGTCCTCGATCAGCAAAAAGAGTATATAGCTCTTCGGGAATGTGCCATTTTGGGGATTCCTACTATTTCTTTAGTCGATACAAATTGTGACCCAGATCTCGCGAATATATCGATTCCAGCCAACGATGACACTATGACTTCAATTCGATTGATTCTTAACAAATTAGTATTTGCAATTTGTGAGGGCCGTTCTCTCTATATAAGAAATCGTTGATTAAGAAGAATAGTGAATTCTTGGGCAACTGCGTAGATTTATGGGATCACTTACTATTCTTTTTTGTTTTGTATAGATAAAAGGAGGGGAATATTGATATATATTAGAGGGTATTGATATATATTATGATCTGATGTGATTTCTTGGTATCCTAAATATAAGATTAATACTTCAAGTTGCTGAGTTGAGAAAGAGATGGTTGAATCAAAAGAATTCCTTTTTTGAAGTTCAATTTTTATCAGAGGACAATATGAATATTATACCATGTTCCATTAAAACACTCAAGGGGTTATACGATATATCGGGTGTAGAAGTAGGCCAACACTTCTATTGGCAAATAGGAAGTTTCCAAATTCATGCCCAAGTACTCATCACTTCTTGGGTCGTAATTACTATCTTGCTAGGTTCAGTTATCATAGCTGTTCGGAATCCACAAACCATCCCGACCGACGGTCAGAATTTCTTCGAATATGTGCTTGAGTTTATTCGAGACTTGAGCAAAACTCAGATTGGAGAAGAATATGGTCCCTGGGTTCCCTTTATTGGAACTATGTTCCTTTTTATTTTTGTTTCGAATTGGTCGGGTGCTCTTTTACCTTGGAAAATTATACAGTTACCCCATGGGGAATTAGCAGCGCCCACGAATGATATAAATACTACTGTTGCTTTAGCTTTACTCACGTCAGCGGCATATTTTTATGCGGGTCTTAGCAAAAAAGGATTGAGTTATTTCGAGAAATATATTAAACCAACTCCAATCCTTTTACCAATTAACATCCTAGAAGATTTCACAAAACCATTATCGCTTAGTTTTCGACTTTTCGGGAATATATTGGCGGATGAATTAGTCGTTGTTGTTCTTGTTTCTTTAGTCCCCTTAGTAGTCCCTATACCGGTCATGTTTCTTGGATTATTTACAAGCGGTATTCAAGCTCTTATTTTTGCAACGTTAGCCGCAGCCTATATAGGTGAATCCATGGAGGGTCATCATTGAATTGACTAGTTTTCGAAATAGTCTTTTTTTTTTAGCTTAGCTCAATTCATGCATGGTTCCAGATAATCCGCTTGGTTGGAAAACAAAATAGTTAGAAATGCGTATGAATATACAACCTAGAGTTGTAGGAGAGAGAATAGACTATATTACGGAATTGTCAAAGTATATATGCATTAAGGGGGGCGGAGTCAGGCTAGATCTATATCCTTAATGTCTAGAAGTCCAGTCATCTTTTGTGCGGGTTTCCACTTTAAGGAATGATTTTCGAATCCGATTCAATAGAAAATAAGAAAATACGCAAAATAGAAGAAACAAGTGTATATGGGATATTATATATTCCTAAGTTAGATTCATTATCTAATCCGATATATCGAATTCCCTCTATATGGAATTGGATTCCATATCCAGTTCTATGCAGCATATTGTTATCAATTGTATATCTTGATTTAATTCCTATTGGATTTGGATTAGGTCGATTTCAATAGGGGTTCTTCCTCTATTTCGTCTTTTATTATGGATTAGATTATAGGGGAAATAATAGGAACTCAAGGATATCGAAGAGTAAAGAAAGAAGGATGGAATGAAAGAGTTGTTGGTTGGAAAGAAAGAGAAATAGAATAATAAGAATCATATGGATTTACACAAACCTCTAATGATTAGAAACTAAAAATGAGATCTCGAAGTAGTTCGGACAATTCAGATTATCATTTCAATTTGTACTTTTTAGTTACTTCTCCCCAATAGAGCTTAGAAGTAAGAATTTCTTGGTTGATTGTATCCTTAACCATTTCTTTTTTTTTGACACGAGGAACTCACCATGAATCCACTAATTGCTGCTGCTTCCGTTATTGCTGCTGGATTGGCCGTAGGGCTTGCTTCTATTGGCCCTGGAGTTGGTCAAGGTACTGCTGCAGGACAAGCTGTAGAAGGTATTGCGAGACAGCCAGAAGCAGAGGGTAAAATACGAGGTACTTTATTGCTTAGTCTAGCTTTTATGGAAGCTTTAACAATTTATGGACTAGTTGTGGCACTAGCACTTTTATTTGCGAACCCTTTTGTTTAATCCTAAAAAAGAAAATGAGTGCTTTAGATTAGATACTTTTTTCTTTTTTTAGTAAATTGGTATTTGCTTCTGCAATTCCAATTATATCAATACTTTACTCCTATTTATTACTCCTGGAATTATCTATTTATTGGGACAGACAATACCCCACCCCAGGAAGGGCTGATTTGAGGATGATCAATTTAGAGGATATGCTCGCCTTCTTCCTTCCCGTCCTTAGTTTAGGACAGTGGAAAGTCTTTTTCCTTTTATTTTAGGAATTTTGGGAACATTTCAACAAAGGAGGTCTTTCACAGGTCAAACGAGACCTAAGACTTAATCTAAAATAAATTACTAGATTGAATCTATTTGCATTAAAAAAAATTGCATTAAAAAAACCGATCAAAAAAGGGCGAGCGAAGTAAGTGATCGAAAAACTTTGTTCTTTGTTCGTCCTATCTATAAGAGGAGAGCATATGAAAAATGTAACCCATTCTTTCGTTTTTTTAGCTCACTGGCCATCCGCTGGGAGTTTCGGGCTTAATACCGATATTTTAGCAACAA